CGTGGGTCTTGGTAAGTACCTGACAGACTGAAGGCTTGGAACTTAACTCAATGCTGGGTTGACTGCAGGGAAGCTTTACTTAAGTGGATTCGGCCCTACCTTGGCTACGAACCTATTCTCGCTAAGAGCTAAGAACTAGGCATTTCAAAGCAATTACCTTCTTAGCTTACAGAATCTCTTGAAAAAAGAAAGTCTAGCTACATGCTTAACGCCGGAAATTATGACCTTGGTTGGTGATATTCGACCAAGACGAGGCCTATATCTGAGAGCTTGAACTGGGCTTGGATGAAAGAGTAGCAGAGTCAATTCCTGAAGCTGGTAAAAGGCACTTATACTCCATGATATGGCACTGATTGCAGATGGACATTCAATTGGATCTTTCTCTTTCCTTAATTTCTTTATCTTTCGGGGGCCTTCTTCATCTATGCCCTCAATAGCAATAGTCAGGCTTTTACTTGAGTTGTTGGGAAGTGTGGTGGGGTAAGAGCATCTGTCGATTCCTTCCGGGCTATATAGGGAGTGATTTCCGTTCTTGAGTGAATTCAGATGTCACTCTCTTTTCTTTCAATGGTATCCTTCTTTATCCGAGCAGAAGATCGCCTCCTCTCTTCTTTGGCCTACTGGCCTACTTAAATGAAAGGCCTTGTGCGAGCACAGCAGCTTGACTGAGGCTGGCTTAGTAAAAAAGGGAATAGGATAGGACTTGTTCACCGTAAGTGGGAGATTCTTGGGTGAGTGTTAGCGAAAGGCCTTCCAGACAACTCTTTCCGCTTAGGACAACCTTTACCCTTCTTAACCTATTTAACAGCAATCTATAAGTTGAGTAGAAGAAAGAGGGGTTTTGATGGGTAGGCTTGTTGTGCTTTGGCCCTTCTGCGGGCTTTCATCGAGGAAAGAGCAAGACCAAGTCTTCACATTTGTAGGACTTTCTTTGATGGTTCATGTAGGCTGGGGTCTTTCATTCGGGCCCTATTGGGGCACCCTGTGGGCCAATGCGTATAAGCTTGGGCTTTCTTAACGCGGCTCATTTGTTGACGACTCAGTACATGGATGTCACGAGTCTATTGGCATAGAATATGGAATCTTTTCCACGTAAGCTGGTTGTACAAAGTTTGTTTGTTCATACAGGCAGTGTGATTTGGGGAGATTTTTTTTGCTCCGCAAGGTAGCCAGAGCCAGCCAGTTTTTCATTAAACAGGCATGATAGTTTTCAACTGCAGAAAAGTAGTGCGGAGAACTAGTCAGAATTGTGCCTGCCATGCAATTCGTACTGCATGGCGATATTACTCTACCACTCTATAAATGGAGGCTCGATAAGTGTCTTCACTTCATCAAATTCAAATCAAAGAAATTGAGTACTAGCACGTATAGCATCTTTTTTTCACAGTAGCAGGATCGCTATAACTCACTCCATTGAGTTCGTCGCCTATAACTCCACTTGACGAAGAGAAGGTATTCATTAATAATCATCGAAGGCATACCGATACCGAGAGCCAAGGTAAAAAGTCTCCGGGTTAGAGTCACCCAGAAAGCAAACCGGGAAGGCATAGAGTGCCCGGGTGTTGTGAGGCTACGTCCCGCGATAGGAGTCTGAGTCCTACCGAAGTACTGATTCAGTTGATGACAAATTCTAGCGAAAAGACCTCTGGCTTGAGTGGCGGTCTTGAGGTAAACCTTTATCGTTCTTCCAAAGCTGTTGCCAATGAAGGAGCGGCTTTCTTCATCATAATACTCCATAGGGCAGTGCGGGACCCTTAGCCATGCTGCTACAGTATTGATGCTTGCTGGCTTTGGATCAAAGTCTGGTTCCCATTGTATTGTCGAACTGTCAGGTAGTGGTCATATATGAGCCACGGACCTCCAGTGAGAGCGTATTCATTGTCCTCCTTTCTAGTGAACATGAAAAGAAAGGTATCAGAAGAGTGAATAAGGGATCTATTCGAACGTAGTCGCTTAAGCGAAGCTTTTGGAAGGCAGTAAAGGATATTCCTCAAAGCAGGCCTTACTATCTTACCTAGCTCCCAAGGTGGGAACACTTAACTCATGAAGACGTTGTGCTCGGGCCTCTCTTGGGGGAGTCCCTTCTCTCCTCCACCCCCTTGAACAGGCTTTCCGCGGTACCAAGCTCACTTCATTAAGTCTTTCTTTAATAAATATAGGAGTGTTTATCGCTACTACCAACTACAGCAACTGAAAAAAGGAGCTAACCGACTAACACTAACAGTTATCCGAAAGACGGTTATGCAAGCCGGACTTAACGACAGATCTGTTTTCTAGTTTCTTTATTTTATCTAAAAACCGCTCTTGCTCGACTGGAAGGTATCCTCAAACCCCCGCTATGTGCGCTTAGAAGCTGAACTCCTTTTTGGCGTTCCTCCTACTTTTCCAGTTGCCAGGGCGGGTAAGGTTCGGTTGCGAGCCAAGAAAGAAGATGTGAATGCCTGCCTGCTTGACTGCCCTTTGTGTATTCATTCGTCCCGAAAACGAAAAAAAATATTGGCATGTGTTAAGCATTTCGTTTAGAGAAAGAGGGGTGCCTTCTAGCCCTTTGCCCGTTGAATGAACCTTTTCGTGGTGAATGAATAGTCGTGCTATCCAGGAATGGAATTGATGGTCGAACCGGATGATAGTCTACCTTGGTTCAAGGCAGATTTTCGTTTGAATGCCTCTATCTATTTTCGCTCTCCTTGCCATTCGAGTAGCTTCACGCCCTCGATGATCGCTTTTTTAACAGATTTTTTATTTCTTTTTTTTGTCTAATTCTTCCCTAGAGAAAGGGCTCTTGTCGCGATTGACTCACTAGTAAGGATACGCACGATTTTTACTTTGACAGAAGGAGCACCTGGTTCAGCACGAACTAAAGGCAGCCGAGTTCTTCCTTTCCTCATGACCAACTGCCTTAATGCGCAACAGCAACAGCTATAGTTGCTATTCTCTTGCCAAATAATCCTTGCCCCTAACGGCAATCTTTCTCATCAGCGGCTAGAGAAGAACATCCTTGCTTACCAGAGCTTCCTAGCTACCTTAACTATAGGAAGAAAACCCTCGTTAGGACGGCAGCCAGAAGGACAGGCCTTTGACTTTCTTACTTCGGATACCGGATACCCATTTCCCTTAACCTTGGACGAAAGCGCCCCGATTGACATCAATTCATGAATCATGAACTGCCTTGAACGTAGCATTTATAGGCTAGGGCCTTGAACTCAGAGATAACAACCCCTAGGATCTGAGGATACCCGAAAACCTAGACCTCAATAAAGACCTGCTTAGACGCCTCTTACCCAGACCCTTTTTTCTTTTAGTAAGGAACTTGCTTTACGACTTAAGGTCTCTGTCTCTGGCAACGGAGACTTGCGCCTAAGGGGTTTGAGAGAGACTTTTCGCGCTGACCCTACTTCCGATACAACCGGAGAGACTTCCTAGATTGACAAGTCAAAATAGGATAAGCAGAAGGACTACCGCAATCAGAAAAAAGAGAAGGCAAGCAAAGCAGAAGTAGTTCGCAACAGCAACTATCGATTAGTCAACAACCGGGACAACAGAAACTGCTGCTAGATTCTTTAAGAAGCGGGAACCAACAAAGCTGCATTGACCAAGAATCAGAACTGGGGGAAGCACGCCGCCAAGGCTTGACTGACGTGGAACTGCTACAATATGGAACCGCCAAAGGTCAAAGCTAGACTGTCCCCGAAAAACGTGGTAAAACGCTCAACTGTCAATTAATTGGAAATATCCGTCTCCGAATAGAAGTGAATTTGAAGCAAAAATCACTGGTTCGAAGAGCTGAGTTGCAAGACTAAGGAAATGGAAACTTTTTAATATCACCGGAGTTGTGAACGAAGGAGGAAGGAGTCTTTGCAGCAAGACTTCAGTCAAGGAAAAAACCGACGTGTAAGAAGAAAGTGGCGTAGACAAGGAATCGGCTTAACTGCATTAGGGGTCTCATTCCTTTCCATATCTTATATCATATAGTTGAGTGGAGCTCCGAGATTATGAGAGTGGATCGGATCCCTTTCTTCAAGAAGAGGCTTTGGCCTTAACTACTTCTCTTTACGACGTAAAGGAAAGACCTCTCTTCTATACTAGTTCCTATGGTATAAATGTGGGAGTACTTTTTTTTATAGGCTAAAAAAGGCTAAGGAAAAAAAGAAGGAGTGCAGGATGTGTCTCCGGACATAGAAAGTAGGCAATCACTTTCCCTTCGTTAGGGGTCTAGGTTTCAGTTGTAGTTTTCTGGTATCGACACAGACAGTGGTAAATCTCTATACGATTGAAGTCAGTGTGCAAGACATAGTCTAGTTTTTACTTTGAGTTCCTCTTTTAATAAATAACTAAGCATTCCACAGTCGGATATCAATAATCACTTACCCCGCCTTAGGAGAGTGAGGGGTGAAAGGACTCAAATAGAGCTTAGACATTAGGCATGAGAATAGGACTATGCATATTCACTCACATCCGTTGATTGCGGTGCGCCATAGACCAAGCTTTAAAGGATGGTAGATGTGAAGGCTAAGTGCACCTGAGCTAGAAGCATTACACCACCATCACCACTCGTGGTTCACGTCTTTCGAAGAACTATCGCTCTGGCGAATTCCAAGTAAGATACGAATGAATCCCAGGGCACAATGGAATGAGAAGGGTTGGAACTATACTGATTGGCAGTAATGCAAAAGAAAAAAAAAAAAGAATGGGTAGAATGCGGATTTGGTGGTACTTGAATTGAGACTCATCATGCGAATTGGAGAGCATGCCCCTAAGGGTACTCCCTTATTAGAAGTTATTTAAAGATGTCAACATCCATTTTTGATTCAACAGCGGAAAAACATCAAACAATTCATGCTTACTACAGGTTCTATTTGGCTTGTCGAAATACAGATTAATCAACAGACCTCGATTGTCTACCTATCGCCATGCCTTAACCCATCCTAATCGGAGAGTTGAATTTGTAATAGATTCTTCCTTGATTTAAGGCTGGTAAATTCCCAGATCCATAGCAAACATATCATGCTTAACACATCCTAATGTGAAGGTATGACCATCCTAGTGGTTACTAAAAGAAAGCTAGATCACAAGGTTCATCTGCAGATATTTTCTAAAGATACAAATATCAAGGAAAATGCGTAGGATGCCCGCTATGGTATTTCCATTCCTGGCGATTAGCCGAGTTGGAAGACCAGAAAAAGCGGAATAGAGGGTTTGGGCATCCATCTTCCTTTCTTTCGAAGAGGCTAATGCCTTGTCGGCGTAGACGGAACGAGGACATTCTGCCCGAGTCCTTCTTGAACAAGAGTTCTACGATAAAATCGAAAAAGGGTTGGATTACCTTAGCAGGAATTCTCTGGTATCCTCCACTGCACGCTTAATGCAGAAAGGGCTGGCTCTCTTTAAAAGGAAGGAGGACTTCAAGTCAGTAATATTCCTCCTCAAAACCCTTTCCCCTTAGCCCCTCCGGAATTCCCTTTTAAGAAGGTGGTCAAGCTACCGTAGATGAACTTAGGGAAGTCAATCTATGGGCGGACCCTAACCCTAGACCAACTTTCTAAGCGCTTCCCTTAAGGGAGACGAAGCACGAAGGTAAAGAGCCCGAATGAGTATAGTGACGTCTTTGCTTGGACATAGTTTGAGATGCCTACAAACTTGCTGGATACGACTCCCTGTAAAATGAGGTCTATTGCCCAGAGAAATTTTTTTTTAAGAAGATTTCTGAGAGGGACTAAAGAAAAGAGGATAGGACTTTTTACAGTCAGTAAAATGCAGTTAGCGAAGCACGCGCTAAGACAGTAAAAGAATAAAAAAGGAACACACCCTTTTCGCTGGCTGATCTAGTTCTATTTAAAAGCTTGGGTGCTTTTCTTGTCCCCTACAGAGGCTAAGCGGTCGGGTCATGGATCTTGCACTTCACTTGAATAGTGCTTTTTGAAATGGTAAAGAACCAAGCTGACCTACCTCTATCACTAAAGTATACCCTAAGATGTAAAAAATCTTCGGGTACTAAAAAGTATTGAGGTTCCGGCTGAGTTCTTGGCTATTTCCCCCGCCCTACCAGCTTCACCAACAATTACTGTATTTGGCTTCGACCTGTTCTCGATTCAGCTTCCCAGGAAATGCTTCTATTCTTATGCAAGACTGCTTCCTCTGCTCTGATCTTGGCTCAACAAATCCGGCCGTGGAACTTGCTTTCATGAGGTAAGGAGCGGCTACGTCAATGTCCCTGTGGAAGCTAGAACTCTAAGGAAGATTTTTTCTCGGCAGAGAAGAGGGGACAAGCTCTATGCTTAGCCTACCTCGTAATAAGAACCCTCAAAAACAAATAAGGGAAACGGATAACTTTCTTTACGCTAATAGCTAATATAGAGAGGCGCAAAGGACAGATATGCCAATTTTGCAGAAGAAGAAAGTTTCATTGCCTCTATCCATGAATTTGAAATAAGCTAATAAGCTCTTTCTCGATTCGCCGCATTTATATCTCTTACTATCAAAAAGAAGACTAGCTTTCCGGTATCTTCACTAACTCGATTCAAGAGCGACTCCCAGAAAAAAAAAAGATTTAATCTTTCTATCCGATATTAATACATTGAATTCGAGATGCAAATTGAATAGGAATGAACCCATAGAGTGGTGAACAAATTCATAGCTGCCGCTTTCTTTCATTTCATAAGGGAATCCAATTTCCCAACCCAAGTTGATTTTATTTATAACATCTTGCCAGTACGCAAGAAGAACAGAACAGACAAGTACGAGTGTGTGTCGACTTCAGAGACCTAAATGCAGCTTGCCCTAAAGATGACTTCCCATTACCAATAAGCGAACTCATAATTGACGGCAACAGTGCCTTTTGAAGCCATATCATTCATGGACGTTGCTAAGATCCTTCCATTTAGCAGCACCTTAGGATGGCATAGCCTTAAAGTTAAGGGCGAGGTTCAAACGAGGAAAGGCCCACGGTGGATACCTAGGCACCCAGAGACGAGGAAGAGCGTAGGACGAAATGCTTCGGGGAGTTGAAAATAAGCGGAGATCCGTTTCATATTGAATCACAGCCATTTTCCCTCTTTCTTGGGAAGAGAGGATAACACTCCGGGGGAAAAGCCTGAGCCTTTGATGAGCAAGAAGCCAATGTTGTAATTCTTGAGGATGATTCTTTGAAGCAATAGTTCCATAAGAAAGTACATGAGACTCTTTGACTTTCAAGCTCCGAAGAAGGGTGAAACTGACCCCATTTCGTCTCGTTTACCTTCCTTCCTTTTCGACTGGTGGGACGAAGTCGCATTGATTGAATCGGTGAGACTAGTGAGCTATGCACGGAAAAAGCCTAGTGACGTGGTGGGACACATGCTGCTCAAATTGCTCAATAAGTAAAGTAGGCTTTTTACAGCTTCTTCTTTGGTTAATCTATGACATCGTCGGCTTGGCTTGGTCATCTGTCTCTTGATCGTTTGAGTACTTTAGTTCGTGGCGGTGCCCTAGGTAGTGTCCCTGTGTCGGAGTTGTCTCCATGTATGGCCTGTAAACTGGGAAAACTTTTGGCCTTACCTTACTTCCACTTCTTTATGTGTGATAGGCTTCGTCGCAGCCTATGCTGTGATGGAGAGATCGAAAGCATTAGGGTCGTGGCGTGAATGTGCAATTCCCTTTCTTTCGCCGACATCAGGCCTATTATAGCACCAGCTCTTCGTTTTTCTATGTTTAAGGGGGGCTTAAACCTAATCTTTACACCGAAAGAAAGAAAGCTGAACACAAACTCGCCCTTTACCGACAAGTCGTGCAACTTCCCTCCCTGGGATTGACTTCTTCTCTCTTTTCTTATCCTTTTCTTGCCCGTTCGGGACAAATGTAAATGGATAGAAGATTCTCGATTGATTGGTTGTAATGTTCACGAGGTTGTATATAATCAAATGTTTAGTGAGATGACTTTTCTACTGACTGAATTGCTTGAATTAGTTGAAGGAAAGGAGGCTTCTGGCCCAGCAGGTCCCGTTCCCCAAAGGAGCTAATCAGCTGACGAAAACTCATATGTATCTATCTTGTCTGATCCTGGCGCCTCGATTTCTGCAAGCTCCTCTATTCCTTCCTCCGTTGTTCCCATCAATGGGTCAATCCCATGCCCCCAACTGCGACTAGTGGTGGCTATCGAACTGAAGAAAGCGAGTCAAGACCTTCTTCGGGGAAAATCTGGAATCTTTCTATTTTATAATAATCTACGAAGCTGGTCAGAAAGACAATCAAGAAGTATGCCTTCCGAGGGCTAGGTTCAAGGGCTGGTCGAGCTATCTCATAACCTCACCAGAGAGGTACTTCAAGAGCAAGAGTGAGTCTTACAGTCCTGATCTTATGTAGAAGGAACTCTTCTTCGCTTTCGCCTTAGATCAAGACATTGGTGAACGATAGCCTACACAAGCTAGGCCTAAGACAAGGCCCCATATAGATTCAGCTTAGGGGTTTATGCGCATCTTTCGAAAAAAATGAAGATCTTATTAGCTAGAGACAGCAGACATGATCAATAGATAGGAGTTAGTCTAGCCGGAGGCCCCAAACAAAGGCTTTTGAACTCGACTTGCTTACTTTTTTAAAGTAAGGCAATGGGCAATGCAATTTGCAAGCTGTGTAAAAGAGACTTGGATTCGATCCTAAACTAAATAAGGCTAGCTGTCAACCGTAGTGAAAGGGCATTAGTTAACCAACAAGCAACGGCGAAAGCGGTAGCTCTCTTCGATCCCCCGAGGAAGGACTCCCATGGAGCAGTAGGCAAGTAGTGAATCATATCCCATTCTCTAACTAGAACTCCGAGTGAGCTTTTCAGGGCTATGACGAGGTGCGAAAGGAAGCAAGGGAAGGTTTATAAATAAGAAAAAGAGTAAGGATGGAAGGAAGGCTGGTCTGAAGAAGTGGCAGCAGCATGCAACGTATTGGTGTTTCGGGAAGAAGGCTTTCAAGTCTTCTTTGGTGGGATCCGTAGTTCGTATCGTCTATTGGCTCCCAATTATCATTGCCTATCCGCTCGAAGCCTTAAAGTAAAGGACTGGGGAAGTCCATCAATACTGATCGTAGACAATTGACATTAAGTGGGAAGAGTAGACTTCAAGTATTGGACTTACGTGAGTTGGTCGGGTCAAGGGCCTGGGGCAGTCGCTACAGAGTAGGCTTGAAACCGAGCGGGAACATGGCTTTTACTAGAAGGATTCTCCTACATATCCATACTAAAGGCAATGCAATTGACCGGGGAGATGCAAAGACAATAGAAAGCGCCTTACTGGCAAATACAACTGGTGTTACATCGTTTTTGTGCAATACACTTCCCTAAGCGGGCTTGAAGGCCTATTTTTCTAAGACTGGTGAGAAGTCTGCCGAATAAGATCAAATCGTATGATCCGGGCAATGCATGAGATGATAGGATAGAGAAAAGGTCCGGGATTGCTTTTATTGTCTTTTGCTTCCCCTATACAACTAAACAATAAAATCTCCACATTCCCACTCGAGGTAAGCCCTTTTGTTTGTTCACGAGATGCTTTCACTAATCGACCCTCCTTTGGGAGGTCATAGATCTGAGGTTTCTTTGACACGCTTTGGACCAGCGCCTGGAAAGCAGGTCCTTTCTAAGCCGCCGGAAAGCTGTAACACTAGAGAAGCTACGACTCCCAACATTACCCTAAACCCACCCCGTCTAAAGAGCGCCCTCTTCATTCGCCTTAGGAAAAATCCCATTTCATTCGGGTTTTCTATTCTGAAATTCCTTATCCCCACTGGGGGAAGTAGCTAACCTAACTTCATATGAATTAGTAAGGAGGGAATAAAACTCAACGTTGCGAGCTCCAAAAGTGATCCTGGATGGCCCACGGCTAAGCAAAGAGGAGACAAATTCTAGTATTTAAGAGTTTGATACTCGTCTGCGTTCTATCTTTCTATCTATAAGAGTTTGCCTAGCCAAGAACGGCGCCTAGAAAAGTTCTCCTGGAAAGAAATGGCAATCTTGGCCTAGAGAATAGAACAGGGATCCTCGAAT